ATGAAACAAGTAGCCGGCAAATTAAAATTGGAACTAGCTCAATTCGCAGAATTAGAAGCCTTTGCACAATTCGCTTCTGATCTTGATAAAGCTACTCAGAATCAATTGGCAAGAGGCCAACGATTACGTGAGTTGCTCAAACAATCCCAATCGGCCCCTCTCGCGGTGGAAGAGCAGATAGTTACTATTTATACCGGAGCAAATGGATATCTTGACCAGTTAGAAATTGGACAGGTAAAGAAATTTATCGTTCAGTTACGTGCTTACTTAAAAAAGAATAAACCTCAGTTCCAAGAAATTATATCTTCCACCAAGACATTCACCGAGGAAGCAGAAGCCCTTTTGAAGGCGGCTATTCAGGAACAGATCGAATTGTTTCTACTTCAGGAGCAATCCTAAAATAAAATTATGACTCTTATTTTTTTACTCTTATTCTTAGTACAAGAGTAATCATTGAGAAATTTCTCTGATTCCAATTTTTATTCAAACAAATAAGTTTTTGGCATAACAATCTAAAAAAAAAAAATAGATGGAAATAAATTGCGTCCAATAGGACTTGAACCTATACCAAAGGTTTAGAAGACCTCTGTCCTATCCATTAGACAATGGACGCTGCTTGCTTTTCATTCCTGTTTTCTTTTTTTTTTCTATAAAAACAAAACAAGAAGTGGATTGCATGCGGAAGATTTTGGCAAATAAGAATGTATATTTGAATCAACGATGGATGTATAAAAGTGATATAGAGCGGGTAGCGGGAATCGAACCCGCATCGTTAGCTTGGAAGGCTAGGGGTTATAGTCGACGTTGGTTGATCATTTTTAACGTCTCTAATTCAGAACCGAACATGAAATTTTTGTTTCATTCGGCTCCTTTATGGAAGATCAAAGTGATCCCAGATCTAAGGCATACAAGAAGAATAAATATAAAAAAATTATGCTGTATTGTATAAAAAGGGAATCATCATAAATCTGAAAAAATAGATCCATAACATCCATGTCAGCTTTTCTTACTCGCTTTATAGATGATCCTTCTAGAAGAGGAAAATTCTACCAAATCTGTCTAGTTACTTCGTTCCTTATTTCGATTCGCGGAATCCTGAGGAAAAAAAGAATTTTGTTTCCACCGAGCTGAAACAATATGTCGATGGCTCTAGTAAACCAAAGCCACCATTTTCTAGCTGTTTGGCCTCAATCCCCTTTTTAATACAAAAATTGAAGATTTAGTTACGATTAGAAATAAACTTTTTATCTTCATCCATGGATCCCTTTACCCATACTCATTCAATTGGAAGAGTTGAATCAACTCAAAAAAAATTATGCTTCGTGATTCCATATGATCCAATGTTTTTAGTCAATTAAAAAATGACTGGCCTTTGGATACAAATCACGAGAATTTATATTTTTCCTCAAATGTAACATTAAGAGGTAAAGGATTAACCTTTTTAAGAAATAAAGTTTCTTATTGGAATACTAACTGAAAGACCCTTTAACTATTTAAGTTGTTAATAGGACGAATCACACTTTTACCACTAAACTATACCCGCTACAATTTCATTATTGTATATTAATGAACTATTTGTCGAACAAAGAATGAGACATAACATAATAAAGATAGTATCAGAATGATGAAAATTTGAATCTTGACACATATTCTGTCTTGATAGGGACTTGAGAAAATCCTAAATAGATGAATGAATAAAGCTTATTTAACTATAAAATTCAAATAATGAGTTATACTTTTCGTTTCATGGTAAGCCGTTGCTAATAGTTTTGATTTGAAGGAGCTATTGAAGTTGGACATAAAAAAGAATTCTACAAGAATCTGGAACTCCCCCTTAATTTTCCAATTTTTTGAGTGCCAGATCTTATGAATTTGGATCAATTAAATGGATCTTAAGTCTTCAGATCCAATTTTTTTACTTTTTTATTACTTTACTTTGTAAAGTAAATAAGTTAATTATTACTTTTTATATTCATTATATTTTCCTATAGATTCTATATTTGAATATTTTAATATTTTATATTCTCTTATATATTCATTTAATTCATTTAATATAATTTTATATTTTCATTTTTTATTTAATATTTTTTATTTAATATATTTATAATAGAATTTGAATAATAATAATATAATTAATAATAATATAATAATAATATAATAATATAATAATAATATAATATTAATAATATATTAACAATATAATAATATATTAACAATATAATATAATATTAATAATATATTAACAATATAATATAATATTAATAATATATTAACAATATAATATAATATTAATAATATATAATCAAAATAAAATATATAAATATAATCAAAATATAATAATAATAATAATATATTAATATATAATAATATATTAATATTAATACATATAAATATAATAATTATATATAATAATTATATATTATTAATTATATATATATTATATATATATTTATATATTTTATATTTTATAATTATATTATTTATAATTATATTATATATAATATAATTATAAAATATAATTATAAATATAATTATAAAAAATAAAAATTATAAAAATATTAAATAAATAGATAATATTAAATAAATGGATAATAATAGGATATTAGTCCTAAGGACTTAGTCTATTATTTTATTTAACTTATCTTTCAACTCATGTGTTATATACTTTTTGTTGTGTTGTACAATATTTATTATATATTTAATATGGTATTAATATGGTAGGTAATATTTATATGTTATGTTAATAATTGACATATCATAGAATATTGAATATGTTAGTTACATATAATATGAGTATTCTAATAATTTAATATGAGTATTCTAATAATTAATATAAATAGTAAATAGAATTAAATAAGTTAATAATCTAATAAACAATAAACTAATCAAAATAAAATAAAAAAAAATAAGTAAAGTAATATTTTTATTAAATTAAATAATATTTTTATTAAATTTAAAAGGTAAGGCGGATTTTCATCAATCCTTACTTTAAGTGTCACATAAACATAAAAAATCCCAATTCCAAATTAGGAGAGATGGCTGAGTGGACTAAAGCGGCGGATTGCTAATCCGTTGTACGAGTTATTCGTACCGAGGGTTCGAATCCCTCTTTCTCCGCTTTCTCTGGTCACTTGATACTTTTGAATTCGAAAAATTCGATCCTTTGTTTTATTTTATCATAGTGAAATGTATGGAACACATAAAAAAATATTCAGAAAACGCAAGGAAAAATGAGAAAAACAAACCTCTTTGTTTTTTATTCCTCGCGCCCAGGGTTACGTCCTGGATCATTAGATAAGAATCCAAAAATGAAGAGAGAAACAAAGAATATCACTACTGTATAAACGAAGAGTTTGAGAGTAAGCATTACACAATCTCCAAGAAAAGATCATTTTGGGGGGTAAAAGGGAATAGATTATCCATTTGAGTTTTGTTGTAACACATGTACTATTTTGATTTGACACGATACCAAAATATGAAAAAAATAAAGAACAAATTCTTTTAATTAAGTGTTTTTTTTTTCTAAATCTAAAAAAAAAGAATGAATTTTCAAATTCATGAATTTATTTGTAATTAAGATTCTGATTTTTTCGTTACCAAAATTGTTATTGTAATATTAACAATTGGGTATTGTGGAAAAACCTAATCTAATAAAGTCCTTGCTTACCGGAAGGGCGGCGAAAAGGAAAAAGGACTGATCCAAATTTGTCGCTGTCCTTATCCAATATACAAGAATTCAAATTTTTTAATAGAGGATTTGTAATGTAAGACTCATATAATCTTATCAATAATTGTTAAATTTTTTTCCCGAATAAATCATAAATATTTTCAGTATAGTATTAAGAACTTCATCGAAAACTTACAGCAGCTTGCCAAACAAAGGCTAAGAGAAAGAAAAGGACAGGTATGACGGGCATAATGTCTACGATTGGATTGAAAAGAGCATAAGCTTCGGGCAATTTCCCGAAGAAAAAACTGCTTGAAGAAAGGGCAGAATTAAGACAGATACAGATTAAACTAAAAAAGATATTAAGCATAACAAACGAACATTTGTTTTTGTAGATAATTTAGTTTTTATTGAATTATTGATATACGGGAAATTCAGAAAAAGGTAGGTAAAAAAGCCTTTTTTCTTTGATTTAACCCCCCCCCAAAAAAAAATCCAAATCAAAATCCTTACATTTTCAAATGAGAATACAAGGAATTACACTTTCCTACAATATCTTAATTGAATTATATGTAATCATCAATGAATTTTTTATTCTATATGTATCGAATACCAGCAAGAATAACAAGATATCTTCTCCTATCTGTATTTATTTTATTTATTTTTATTTTTATTGTCATATTGGCTGGAATTAAGTCTGGAATTGACGAATGTCCCCAAAAGGTAATAATGTTTATTAGTATCAAATAGAAATCTAAATGGGGCGTGGCCAAGCGGTAAGGCAGCGGGTTTTGGTCCCGTTATTCGGAGGTTCGAATCCTTCCGTCCCAGATCAATTCTTCAGAATCAAAATGCGAAAAATCTCTCTATTTTTTTTTTTTATTAAAGCCTAAAGTAAGTGAATAAGGTATTCTACAGTCTATGTAGAAACTAAATAAAAGAATAGAGATTTTTGGAGATAATTCTATCGCTGGTTTTAAATTAAAGCTCCCAATGAGATGGAGTCAAATTAAAATAAGAATATCAAACATATTTTGACCCATTTACTTTTGTATCCGATTCAAATGAATAAAAAAATGGAAAGTTAATGTAGCGACTCCGGGGAGGAAATTCCTATATTCAATTTACTTAAAAAAATGAGATTGATGGAAAAACGTAAAGTAAAGCAAAATTTGCAAAAATGACCGCGTTCTATGCCCCTATGTATTGTTTGTGTTCTATTTCCGTAGTGAACAAAGTCTTTTTGCTTAAGTGAAAAAAAAAAAATTGTCATATTTTAATTAAAATACATAATGACCCCGTACCCTTGAGAACAAATGTTTGATGGATGAATATGGAAAGATTATACTCTTTTGGTTCTGATTTATTCTTTTTTTTTTTCATTTGAAAAAAAAAATAACGACCTTAATCTTACCTTAATCTTATCTTATCTTATATATTATATATACCTTATCTTATATATTATATATGATATATTTTCCATTCCACGCCCATTAAATTAAAATAAAAAACCGTATGGGTTTCTCAAAATATCTGGTTTTCAATTAAACCATTGATGATTCAATTGGACATAGTAAAATTCGTGTATTTCTTTTTACTTTAATGAATGAGATATCCACTCAAAATTATTAGCTACTTGTTTATGATTGTGAGTACTGCTTGATTGAAGAAGAAAAGAAATTAAATGCAGTAACTATTGAAAAACATATTTACAGTCATAGTGTTGAAGTACAAGATAAGATTCTTTCTTTAATGAAACTAAACCATTTTTCTCGATTTCTTATGAATTCTTAGTACTCGAAGAAATGGAAGTGTGAGAAATCCATTTTATCGAAAAAATAGACTTCTGACTCCTCTGGTTCATTGGAATTTTAGGCATTGGAATAGTTATAGTTTTTTGGTTAAGTTAATAAATACTTGATTTGGTTAATAAATAATAAATAATTCAGTTACTGGTTGGAGTGCAAATTTCATGTAATGAAAGACCCATTTTTTTTAGGCCTAAATTTCATTTATTTTTTTGAGAAAAATGGGGTCCTTTTTTTTTGTAAAAAAGAAAAATGGGTTTCCTTCTTAGGTTAAAATATGGGGGTTAATTTGGATTCTTTTCTTGCTGAGATTTCTTAGGATAAAGACCTTTTTTTCCAATCCATAAAAAAGGGGAAATAGATCAAAAAGTATGTACTGAAATGTACCGATTGAGCCAATGACTATTCATGATTCCGTATTGAATCAATCCCATCCCGGTTCGAAATTAGAGGAATGTTATGGTAAAACTTCGTTTGAAACGATGTGGTAGAAAGCAACGTGCGACTTGAAGGACGTGATCACTTATGTGGATTCTTACATCCACCATTCTCTATAGAAATGAGGATGCTCCTGGCTCGACATGGTTTGTTCTGTTCTACTAGGAACCCCATTTTGTTGGGTTGTAAGTAATAAGTAAATAGTACACGATGAAGCTCGAGTAGAAAGTAATGATTCATTTATCATATCGAGGGAAAAAATCTAGGGTTAATGCCAATGAATAAGCTGGACCAACTTTGTAAATATGTCTTCAATTTAGAAATCGAAAGATTCAAATTCTAACAATTTTGAAATCAAAAAGTCAAACTTGTTGGAATTGGTCAAACTATTTTGATCAAAAGTGTATTACAAGGGAATCAATCGTTCGTATAATTTTTCCATAGAAAAAAGGGTATGTTGCTGCCATTTTGAAAGGAGTAAAATCACCGAAGTAATGTCTAAACCCAACGATTCAACAAAGCAAAGATTAAGGATTCCGGAACAAGGAAACACTATTTTCAACTGTCTCAACAATTGAATCAAAATGAGGAATTAGAATAAGGAATAAAATTAAAATTTAAATAGATTTGAGATGAGACAAACAAAAAAGGTTAAAGACGACTCAAAAATTTCTAAGGATTTCTATTCGAATTCTTTCAGAGCTACCCAACTTGAGTTATGAGTACAAATGAATGATGTTTCGTTTTTTCTTTATGGAAAAATAAAACAATTCCAATCATAGTCTAATTCATGATTTTATTTATGGATCAGTTTGCCACTATACCATTATGATTATCACTATATTATGATATAACTATTGATTTATGATATAACTATTGATATTTTATTTAATTATATAATATTTCAATATATTTCAATTTAATTTATTTTTATTAATAATTTTGAATTTATTTTTTTTAATATTAATAAAAATTAATATTAATTAGAAATAATAGAATATAATTATAAATTTGATTTGTTATAATGTTCTAATTATAATGTTCTAAAATAAATAAAAAATTTGAATTTAATTAAATTGAATCAATCATTTGATTTTAGAATCATTCTTTCTTGCTTGAGCCGTACGAGGAGAAAACCTCCTATACGTTTCTGGGGGGGGGCTTTGTTTATCTATCCCAATGAGCCATCTATCGAATCGTTGCAATTGATGTTCGATCCCGAAGAGAAGGAAGAGATCTTCGGAGAGTGGGTTTTTATGATCCGATAAAGAATCAAACTTATTTAAATGTTCCGGCTATTTTATATTTTCTTGAAAAAGGAGCTCAACCCACAAGAACTGTTCATGATATTTTAAAGAAAGCGGAATTAATTGTCTAAAGAACTTTGAATTCATTAAATAATGAAATTCAAAGATTTTTGAAATGCAAAATGGTAGTGCCTAGTATCTACCATATAGTAGTATATAGCTTTGTATAATTTTTGACTCAACACTTACCTTTTTTTCTATTCACACCTACTTTTCTTGTTTTGGAAATTTACCAACAAAAACGAGTTAATCTTGCTTATTGTACTTCTATTCATTGAATAAACCCGAGATTTTTTCCACTTCTTCCTTATTTTTTTTTTTTTTTTATGTCGTGCCAATCCAACACAAGTCTTTATTTAATTTATTCAATTAATTTGATTTGTTTTTTTTTTCAACATGTAATTCATATTGACAATGGTGTATTGAACAAATATAATTCGATCATAAATAAATGGATCTGTTTATCCCCACCCCATATTTATACTGGTTATATTGGTTCTTTACTTCAATTATTAATGAATGCAAAATTTTTTGAATTGATAAAAAATTTAAATAAAATATTTATCTGGAAATCTGTTGTATTTTACTCCCCGGTTTTCTTTCATTTTAGTTAAAATGAAACTTTAATTAATCGAATCGTAGATTTTTTCTTTTCAAATTTGTTGCTAATTAAATTTGAATACAATATTCTTTTGGTGGGATCGTGCAATCCATTTTTTTTTTAATCAAAATCTATTTGTATTTTGATTTCGATCATATCTATTCTTCACATATTATACTCACATTATATATATTATATCTTTTTGGTATTATATATATTATATCTTTTTGGTATATATATTTATTTGGGTTGCTAACTCAACGGTAGAGTACTCGGCTTTTAAGTGCGGCTATGATCTTTTACACATTTGGATGAAGCAACGAATTCGTCCAGACTTTTGGTAGAGTCTATAAGACCACGACTGATCCTGAAAGGTAATGAATGGAAAAAATAGCATGTCGTATTATATTAATTTAATTAGTAATGTAGAACTCTAAGAATAGATCATCCTTACTGGATCGGTACAAAAACCTTTGATTTTAGGAAGGGGACAAAATGAATTCACATTTACCGTTTGGTCGAGTGAATAAATGGATAGAGTTTTATGTCTCTAATTCTAGGCAAAGAAAAAGCGACGGGCTTATGTTCTTAATTTGAATGGTTACCCGATCTAATCTAATTAAACGTTAAAAATAGATTAGTGCCTGATACGGGAAAGGGTTCTCCTGTGAGTGGATCATCAATTACTTTTTTTAATGAATCCTAACTATTCTCCATTATGGATAGGGTAGAGTGGAGATGGATGTGTAAAAGAAAGAGCATTCTGATAAAGAAAATTGATTCCAAAATCAAAAGAGCGATTGGGTTGCAAAAATAAAAGATTTTTAACTTTTTCTTGTTATGTTAACGAACAAGAACCAATTGGATCTGGAAAGATAGGAAAAAGATCTGGGGATTGGACTCTCCGTTTTCAGGGTAACTTTTTCTTACTGTGTATATACTTTATATACATACTTGTTCTGGCCATATCGCACTATGTATTATTTGCTGATCCAAGAAATGCTTCCTGTATCTGGTTCAAGTATAATAAAAAATGGAAGAATTTAAAGGATATTTAGAAAAGAGTAGATCTATACAACAACACTTCCTATATCCGCTTCTCTTTCAAGAGTATATTTACGCACTTGCTCATAATCATGGTTTAAATGTAAATGGGTCAATTTTTTATGAACCCCCTGAAATTTCAGGTTATGACAAAAAATTTAGCTCATTACTTGTGAAACGTTTAATTACTCGAATGTACCAACAGAATTATTTGATCAATTCTGTTAATGATTCTAACCAAAATAGATTTGTTGGGCATAACAAGAATTTTTATTCTCAAATGATATCAGAGGGTTTTGCTGTCATTGTGGAAATTCCTTTCTCATTGCGATTAGTATCCTCCCTCGAAGAAAAAAAAGAAATACAAAAATCTCAGAATTTACGATCTATTCATTCAATATTTCCATTTTTTGAGGACAAATTATCACATTTAAATTGTGTATCAGATATACTAATACCCTATCCCGTACATCTAGAAATCTTGGTTCAAATTCTACAATGCTGGATACAAGATGTTCCTTCTTTACATTTATTACGATTCCTTTCTCACGAATATTATAATTGGAATAATCTCATTACTCCAAAGAAATCTAACTATTATGGTTTTTCGAAAGAGAATCCAAGACTTTTTTTGTTCCTATATAATTCTTATGTAGTTGAATGCGAATCCATATTAGTTTTTCTCCGTAAACAATCCTCTTATTTACGATCAACATCTTTTAGAACCTTTCTTGAGCGAACACATTTCTATGAAAAAATAGAACAACATCTCGTAGTACTTTGTTGTAATGATTTTCAGAAAACCCTATGGTTGTTCAAGGATCCTTTTATACATTATGTTAGATATCAAGGAAAATCAATTCTGGTTTCAAAAGGGACTCATCTTCTGATGAAGAAATGGAAATCTTACTTTGTCAAATTTTGGCAATGTCATTTTCACTTTTGGTCTCAACCCAGTAGGATCCACATAAGCCAATTCTCCATTTTTTCTTTCTATTTTCTGGGTTATCTTTCAAGTGTCCCAATAAATCCTTTAGCGGTAAAGAGTCAAATGCTAGAGAGTTCTTTTTTAATAGATACTGTTACTAAAAAATTCGAAACTATAGTTCCAATTATTCCAATGATTGGATCATTG